TCCATTATAATAATGAGAAAAATTTCTGCATATCCGCAAAAATCGGTTAATAATATCAAAATCGGATGAATCGGCCCAAACAGGCTTACTAATGGGATGCCCTAATATATTACAAAATTTCGCTTTAGCCAAAGATCTAATTAAAGGAATAATTGGAACTATTGTATCAAGCTTTTTCATAAAAATTTCGATTAGAAATGAATTTTCTAGCATTTGATTCCGGACCACTGAAAAATTGAGCCGCACATTTGAAAGATAGCCCCCCCAAAAAAAGTGAAATGAATGCTCGGATAATAATGGATTTATATGGATCGTTCCAGGTTGAGACCAAACATCAAAATGACATTGCCAGAAATAGATGAGATAGTGTTTCCATTTATTCATCAAAAGAGGCGCATTCTTTGAAGCCAGAATGGCTTTTCCTTGATATCTAACATAATGAATCAAAGGATCCTTGAAGAATGATAAGGTAGACGAAAAATTCTTAGAAAAGACTTCCACAAGATGTTCGATTTTTGCATAGAAATAGATTCGCTCAAAAATAACGATAAAAGAGTTTAATCGTAAATAAGAGGATCTCTTACGTAGAAAAAGGAAGATGGATTCGTGTTCACATACATAAAAATTATATAGGAACAAGAGAATTCTTGGATTACTTTTTGAAAAAGTAGAAATCTGTTTTTTTTTAGTAATAAGACTATTCCAATTACAATACTCATAAATAAACAATCTTAATAAATGAAAGAAGGGGGGATCTTTCACCCAGTATCGAAGACTTTGAACCAAGATTTCCAGATGAATAGGATAGGGTATTTGTACATCTGAAACAAAATTCAAATATGTAAATTTATCCTCGAAAAAGGAAAAAATGGAATGAATTGATCGCAAATTATTAAAAGATTTTACAATTTCCGACTCTTCTAAAAAAGAACGGAATTGTAATTGTCTGGAAAATGGAATTTCCGCGACGACGGCAAAACCCTCTGATATTTTTTGAGAATACAAATTCTTGTTATAACCCCAAAATGGGTTTTTTTTGTTAGAATCGTTAGCAAAAAGAATCAAATGATTCTGTTGATACATTCGAGTAATTAAACGTTTTACAATTAGTAAACTAGATTTCTTATCATAATCCACATTTTCCACCAAAATGGATCGATTTCTATTTAAATCATGACCGTAGGCGAGTCCATAAATATATTCCCGAAAAATAAGTGGGTATAGGAAGTTCTGTTGGCGAGATCTATCTAGTTCTAAATATATTTGATAGTCCTCCATCTTTAAAATTCGATTTTGTCAAAGGATCAGAGATTCATTGGATTATCAAATGATACATAGTGCGATACAGTCAAAACTGGTTATTTATTATTATATATATATATTCATTATATATATATTCGAATTAGAACGAATATGAATAGATACCTAGAAAATAAAACGGACTCTCTCCACTCGCTTTTTCCATCTGATTGTTCTAGGATAACAAGCTAGTTCGAAATCCTTTATTTTATCCGCCCAATCGCTCTTTTGATTTTGGAAAAAAAAAAATATCTTTATCAATATACTCTTTCTTCTACACATTTATTGCCACCTCATAATGGAGAATGGCTAATAGTTAGGACTCATAACAAAACTTTAAAATCCATTCATGGGAAAAGCTTTTCCCGCATCAAGCACTAATATATTTTTAACGTACAATTAGATGGGGTAATCATTCGAATGAAAAAATGAAAGCTCGTTACTTTTTGTTTCCCTATAATTGGAGTTGCCAAGCTCTATCCCTTTATTAATTAAACCCAACTGAATCTTTTTTTGTTCCGAGCCGAGAATTAAAACAAAAATTATGGTCGGATCCAATAAGAATGAAATATTTTTCGAATTCGCCATTGATACGACATGCTGCTTTTTCCATTCATTCCTTTCTGGATCAGTCGTGGTCTTACAAACTCTACCGAGGGTATGGACAAAACAATCGCTTCATAAAAATGTGTAAAAAATGGAGTCGCACTTAAAAGCCGAGTACTCTACCATTGAGTTAGCAACCCCCTCCCCCCAAAAAGTCGGATGTGTGGATACAATCGAAAAAGAAAAAAAAAAGATGAACCACCCCTTTTGTCTAGAGTGGTATACATTATTCATTTTTGTAATTTCTTTTTATTATTTTTCCATTTCTATTTTCTATTTACTATTTATTTACATTTGAATCAAAAAGGAACTTCATGTTTGTATCCGAGAAAGTCCAACGAACTCACCATTCACTGAAGTAAAAAAAAAAAAGCCTCTGTAACGTGAATAAATCAATCAATTTATTCACGATCGGATTATATTTGTTTGATACACTGTTGTCAATATTAGTGTTGACAAAAAAAAAGAGTAGAATCGAGAAAACAAACGAATTAAAATTCGAGAATGAGATATTATTATAAATATTCTAATAAATTAGAAATATTCTAATAAATTAGAATTTGAATTCTGTTTTGTTAATAACTTTTCATGCTAA